ATTGGCAGGAATTGATCGAAACTTTAGCGTGGGCTCATGAACGCACACCTTTGGCCAATTTGATTCGATGGAGAGATAAACCTGTAGCTCTTTCCATTGTGCAAGCAAGGTTGGTTGGATTAGCTCACTTCTCCGTAGGTTATATATTCACTTATGCGGCTTTCTTGATTGCCTCTACATCAGGAAAATTTGGTTAATTGTTTTTTGAATGTGTTGTATCCGCGATAATCTCACTTCTTTCGATGTAGAAGGGTGTCCCTTTTTTCTATTTTTACATCTAGGATCCGACTTGTATCATTGATACTAATAGGAACTGAACCATTATGGCAAGCAAAAGTTTGATTCAGAGGGAGAAGAAGAGGCAAAAATTGGAACAGAAATATCATTTGATTCGTCGATCCTCAAAGAAAGAAATAAGTAAAGTTACGTCCTTGAATGAGAAATGGGAAATTCATGGAAAGTTACAATCTCCACCGCGTAATAGTGCACCTACACGTCTTCATCGACGTTGTTTTTTGACCGGAAGACCTAGAGCTAACTATCGAGACTTTGGGTTATCCGGACATATACTTCGTGAAATGGTTCATACATGCTTGTTGCCGGGGGCAACAAGATCAAGTTGGTAAGGGTTCAAATAGCCTTTCATTTCTATGATCATAAATCATAGCGGGCCCCTTGACCATTCTGTACAAATAGGTTATACTATTTGTACAGAGACGGTCGGGGGTACATTCTTGTTTGTTCATTACAGTAGTTCCCAATTCTTCTCTTCGGCGCGGAGTAGAGCAGCTTGGTAGCTCGCAAGGCTCATAACCTTGAGGTCACGGGTTCAAATCCTGTCTCCGCACGCTTTTTTCTTTTGTTTTGGGGTGGGTGCGCGAAAAAAAAAAAACGAAGAAAGACACTAGAATCACTACACTATCTCGGTCAACTATCTAAAATCCCCTAATCATATTCATAAGTAAATCTCGAGCCTTGAGCGGATAGCGGGAATCGAACCCGCGTCTTCTCCTTGGCAAAGAGAAATTTTACCATTCGACTATATCCGCGGTTTGTCCTTCTTGAGAAAGAATATGTTCACATATATAGTATATGTGTCTTGACCCCATTTGTGCAGAGCTGGGCCAGATACTGTCTTCAATCAAGGCCATTCCAATTTCATTTTGAATCTTTTTTCATTGAATTCAGTCAAGAAGTTAAAGTTTGACCCCTCCCTCTTCTTTTTTTTCTTTTTTTTTTTATTTGTTTGCATTTTTGGGACTTATATTGATTGAATTTTACTCTGTCTCACAACCCGAAAATTTTCGAATTCGGGGGAGGGGTCATTTTTGGATCTGGGACGAATAGGTTCAAGAGATGAGAGAATTAAGAATACCTACCAGAAAGACTAATCCAATCCATAATGATGTACCGGAAAATACAAAATTTTTGTTACTTGACCAACCATCAGGAGACGCAAATACGACAGGCACGCTAATCAGTAAAATGGATGAAGTAGCAATTAATGCAAAAACAGCCAATTGGAAAGCTATAGTCATACTTATAATCCTCCAAACTACCAACTATACCATTTAATCCCTCTATCAGTAAAAAAATGCATCATATAGGGATTCCTTTTTACTATGAATTGCTTCTATATACTATGACTTATTACCAACTTTTACTACCTTATTCGAGTTGCGGGGAATTTTTTGACTTCTTCACCCCCGATTGAGATTTATCTATAGATAGTAATGGTATCAACCCCTATGACCATGTTCTATTCGGGGGAATCCAAATAAAATAGAAATTGTCTTTTGGAGAGATGGCTGAGTGGTTGATAGCTCCGGTCTTGAAAACCGGTATAGTTCTAAAAACTATCGAGGGTTCGAATCCCTCTCTCTCCTTTTGCTCGTTGAATAGATTGATTTCCTTTTTTATTGGTTTTGGCCGTCCCGGTACACTAAAATAAGGGGAATGGCTCGGCTAGCTCACCCTAGCCGAGCCAGAAAAGAACGACAATTTTTTTAGTTAAAGAAAAGGGGACTAATCTTCAAGTAGGACCCGATCCCAATATGTATGATGGAATCCAAACGGTTCCTGCTTGAAGCATTTGCTCTCTTGTCTCAGTTAAGAGGGGTCATCGAAAGAACAGGTTCAAAATCACGATCAATTCCTTTTTCAAATCCTGCTGCAGCTGCACGAGCCCTTCCCGCGTGCCACAAATGACCTACGAATAGGAAGAAGCCTAGAACAAAATGAGAAGTAGCTAACCAACTTCTAGGAGAGACGTAATTGACTGCATTTATCTCGGTAGCCACGCCCCCCACAGAATTTAAGGACCCTAAGGGAGCATGGGTCATATATTCCGCGGAACGTCGTTCTTGCCACGGTTGTATGTCTTTTTTCAGTCGACTCAAGTCCAAACCATTTGGACCCCTTAGAGGTTCTAACCAAGGAGCACGCAAATCCCAAAAACGCATAGTTTCTCCTCCAAAAATAACTTCTCCGGTTGGGGAAC